CTATGATCTGTCTTCTCTATAAAGGACCTGAAATACCTTGCTTACGTATCATTGGAAAATGCATTAACATAAATACGGCAGTAAGAAGAGGTAATACAAAAGTGTGTAAACTATAAAAACGGGTCAAAGTAGATTGACCCACACTAGCACTTCCACGCAATAACTCTACTAAAGGTGATCCTATTACGGGAATAGCTTCAGGTACGCCTGTCACGATTTTTACTGCCCAATAACCGATTTGGTCCCGGGGTAAGGAATAACCAGTTACACCAAACGATGCAGTCAATACAGCCAGAACCACACCCGTAACCCAAGTCAATTCGCGAGGTTTTTTAAATCCGCCCGTGAGATACACACGAAATACGTGTAGGATCATCATTAGGACCATCATACTTGCTGACCATCGATGAACTGATCGGATTAACCAACCAAAGTTGGCTTCAGTCATTATGTATTGAACAGAGGCAAAAGCCTCCGTAACGGTCGGACGATAGTAAAAAGTCATAGCAAAACCCGTAGCTACTTGTACTAAAAAACAAGTAAGTGTGATCCCTCCTAGACAATAAAATATATTGACATGAGGAGGAACATATTTACTAGTTATATCATCTGCAATCGCCTGAATCTCGAGACGCTCCTCGAACCAATCATATACTTTATTGAGATAGGTAAACCAAGGGGGCTCCCCCTCTGAGAACCGTATATGAGAATTTCATCTCGTACGGCTCAAGCAGAAACACCCAAATACTGATTACAATGGATATGTAATAGAAAATTTGAAATTTCTTATTTATCCACTTGATTCAATCGTCTCTGAAGCATACGAAGGAACCAAAATCCGAACTCTCTTCTTTGTTGTGATGAGAATGCCAAAATATCAAGTTAGCTCATCTGTCTTTATGTTGATCGTTACAGGCCTCTTGAATCTTCTATTCCCCTATTTATTTGTTATTTGATTTGTTGTTTTTGTTTGTGCGTAATGCAGATTGACTATTGTTTACTATTTTTTTTTTTTGATAGGAATTCTCTTGTTGAGACCCTATGAATCGATTGAAACCTCAGATTCATACTAGAACCACGATGATTCAATAAAACCCAAAAACTAAGACCAAGGGTTCTATGAGTAAGAACTATTTGATCATCACTTATTCATAGATGTAATGACTAAAAATCCAGAGAAAGATTTGTCCTTCGGTCAAAATAAGCATGATTCTAAAGGAAGAAAAATCGTTCAATTTATCAAATACCTCTTTGTTTGAAAATTTTTTGAAGTCCAGTCACGAGGTCTGAATAGTAGGTATGAATCATAGTTCAAATATTTCTTGATCTATTCCATATATTCCGTGCTCCAGATACTAGGATGAATATCCGACGAGGCAGAACCATCTCTGCAGAGATGACAGACCCATTCTCTGTACTATCAATAGGATCAATTATAACAAGTCGCACACTCATATTCCGGAAATACCGAAACAACGGAATTCCACGGTCAAACTACCAGAATGGACTATAAATCTGAGTCCTAAGTGATTCATTTTTGATTGAAAAGCTAGGGCTTCTGGTTCTTATGGACCTAATTCATTGAAATTCCATCCAGTAAAACGGAAGAATTATAAATCTCTAAAATAATAGATAGGAATATCGCAAATAGAGCCATTGCGACACCCATAAATGGGGTGGTTCCCCATCCAGGAGCCACTTTACCATATTCTGAATTCAATGGTTTCAATAAATCCCCTGTAATAGTTCGTCTTGGCCCAGATCTAGCACTACCCTCAATGGTTTGTGTAGCCATAAATACTATTGCATTGGTTGAGATCTGTTGACTTTGTATACTATTCCGTTGTAAATAAACGATCTTATCGTAGCATAGATCCATCGTGGTCTTGAAATTCTCTAATAATGGAAACAGCAACCTTAGTCGCCATCTCCATATCTGGTTCACTTGTAAGCTTTACAGGGTACGCCTTATATACCGCTTTTGGGCAACCCTCTCAACAACTAAGAGATCCATTCGAGGAACACGGAGACTAATTGAAGTAATGAGTCCCCCATATGGGGGACTCATTACTTCAATTAAGATAATGAAAAATCATTTCATCTTTTTAGTCGGGACCTTAGGCGGTTCTCGAAAAAATATAGCGAAAAAGATTATCCCTAAAGTCGAGACTAAGAGGAATGTATAAACCAATGCTTCCATAGATTCGATCGTTGTTTACAATTATAGCTTCCACACCTGTTCATTTAGGATTATTTCCCAGATAAAGAAAGGACAAGAGCAAAGAAAGGCGATGATTCAAATCAATATTTCTACGGTACCTTATGTCAAATCAAAAAAATCAAATATAGAGGCGAAAGATACCGGAGCAATGTTGTATCAGACTACCTGTCTCCTTGTAGTTGGATCTCCAAGTTTTTGGAATGCTCCAAATTCCACTTGAGCATCCAAATCTGGGTCAATCCCAGCAAAAACATCTCTGAACAAGGTTCGAGCGCCATGCCAAATGTGTCCGAAAAAGAAGAGCAAAGCAAACGTAGCATGTCCAAAAGTGAACCAACCCCTTGGACTGCTCCGAAAAACACCATCGGATTTCAAAGTAGCACGATCTAATTCAAAAATTTCACCCAATTGGGCACGTCTAGCATATTTTTTCACAGTAGCAGGATCGCTATAGCTGACTCCATTGAGTTCGCCACCATAGAACTCAACAGTTACACCCACTTGTTCGACACTATACTTCGATTCTGCCCTTCTAAAAGGAACATCGGCTCTCACAATTCCGTCTCCGTCCACCAAAACTACTGGAAATGTTTCAAAAAAAGTAGGCATACGGCGTACAAAAAGTTCATGCCCTTCTTTATCTCTAAAGATAGGGTGTCCTAACCATCCAACAGCTATCCCATCCCCGTTGTCCATTGAGCCTGCCCGGAATAATCCACCTTTCGCCGGATTATTACCGATGTAATCATAAAAAGCTAATTTTTCGGGAATTTTAGACCAAGCTTCCGATAAACTCAGATTTTCGGCTAGACTGGCGCCAACTCTTCGATATATTTCTTGCTGGAAGTATCCCTGATCCCACTGATAACGAGTGGGACCAAATAATTCGATCGGGGTAGTTGCTGAACCATACCACATAGTTCCAGCAACAACGAAAGCTGCAAAAAAGACAGCAGCGATACTACTGGAAAGGACAGTTTCAATATTGCCCATACGTAATCCTTTGTATAGACGTTGGGGTGGGCGGACACTAAGATGGAATAGACCTGCTAATATACCCAATGTACCTGCTGCAATATGATGAGAGGCTATTCCTCCCGGAACAAAGGGATCAAAACCTTCCGCACCCCACGCTGGATTTACAGATTGTACTTTTCCGGTTAGGCCATAAGGATCGGATACCCATATTCCAGGACCATACAAGCCTGTTACATGAAATGCGCCAAACCCAAAGCAAGCCACCCCTGAGAGAAATAAATGAATTCCAAAAATCTTGGGCAAATCCAAAGAGGGTTTTCCCGTACGTTCATCACAGAATATTTCTAGGTCCCAATACACCCAATGCCAGATAGCTGCTAAGAAGCACAAGCCAGAAAACACAATATGTGCCCCGGCCACACCTTCGTAACTCCAAATACCCGGATTCGTTATAGTTCCTCCTGTAATACTCCAACCGCCCCATGAATTGTTTATTCCTAAACGAGTCATGAAGGGTATAACGAACATACCCTGTCTCCACATTGGATCAAGAACGGGGTCAGAAGGATCAAAAACTGCTAATTCGTATAGAGCCATCGAACCGGCCCAACCGGAAACTAGAGCTGTATGCATTATATGGACAGAAAGCAGCCGACCGGGATCATTCAATACGACGGTATGAACACGATACCAAGGCAAACCCATGGAAATACCCCTTTCTCAAAGAAAAAATAGATACTATGTAACTTTATCACATTGGAAATAACTAGGCTATGGACCTCACCTTTTCATTGGATTATCTCGAAACAAGGGTTAATATTTATTCTGTTCCGTTAGTAATAATTGAACAATTCTGTTCGTAGGAACAAAGAGAAGCAGATCTATTCTATACCCAATAAGTACCAATACGCAATGGGGGGATTAATCCTATTTTTTGTGAGCGAATGTATAGATACTTGTTTCTCATTCGAACGATCCGTTCGTAAGAATTTTCCTTTATTCCGTCTTCCTCTATGAATCTTCCAATCTATCGATAAAATACGATAAACGACAATATTATGAAGACAATAAACCATTGTTTGTTACGTTTCCACATCAAAGTGAAAAAGAATACTTAATTTTTCTTTCATTTAATGCCCATTGGTGTTCCAAAAGTACCTTTTCGGAGTCCTGGAGAGGAAGATGCAGTTTGGGTTGACGTATAGTGTGACTTGTCAGACATATTGGGTCATATGGGATTTCCCCGTTCTCTCCCCCGATCGAGATATCCTCTGTTTCGCCCAAGAAAGATTGATTGAACCATCAATAATTCGAAGCGTGAAGTGCAATTAGATCAATTTATTTGGTTGGAGGATCAATATTCTCAATTAAAAGAATTTATGGTTGGCTTGGGCCAATAAAATGAAGTATACAGGCTCCGTTCAGAAAATACCAAGGTAATCCATGTATGATTACCACCCTATCAGAAATGATTCCTTTATACCATATGAGTGATCTCAAATTGCCAATTAATGGAATAATATGATGAATACATCGAATATTTTGTGGAAGGCATGAAAATGAAACAAATTGAAAAAAAAAAAAAGAAGTCATAGCAAAAAGAAGCGGTACTGGGATCATTTGTCCTATATGTGCAAATCGAATTCGGGCAGACCTTTACCCGGAGTAGAGCATAAACCTAAAAGAGTGGAAGAGGCCCATTCGGGAACAAGAAAATTACATCGTGATTTAGATCTCGATGAAACAATACATCAATGAGGGGTTAGCTCGATAAGTTCAGTGAATTCTTTTTTTATTTTATAGGGAAGCAAGTCAAAACTCATGTTTCTTAAAAAAAGGAAGAAAAAGCCCGCTACGAAAAAAGAAATAGGGCTGGAATCGACAATTTCTTTTTTTTTTTTCTCAATTTTGATTTTTTGAACCGTATGCACCCAAAGGTGCGTGTACGGTTCCTAAGGAATAGAATTTTGTCCTAATCAACCGACTTCATCGAGAAAGATTACTTTTTTTAGGCCAAGAAGTTGATAGCGAGATCTCGAATCAACTTGTTGGTCTCATGGTATATCTCAGTATAGAGGATGATACCAGGGATCTGTATTTGTTTATAAATTCTCCCGGCGGATGGGTAATCCCAGGAATAGCTATTTATGATACTATGCAATTTGTGCCACCAGATGTACATACAATATGCATGGGATTAGCCGCTTCAATGGGATCTTTCATCCTGGTTGGAGGAGAAATTACCAAACGTCTAGCATTCCCTCACGCTTGGCGCCAATGAGTTTTTTTTATTTGAGAGAAAAAAAGACTATGCCTTCGTCATATGGAATATGAATAAAATAATAATAATATTAAGTAATAATAGCATGGCATTTCAAGTTCGATATGAGCAAACTATTATTATTTTTTCATAATACGAGATTATGTATCGAGATAGTAGTATGAAAGAAAGGCTATTTCCGACTTGATCTTATGTATCGGGGTCCATTTCAGCGTCACAAACCTTTTTGCTTCCACATCAGAAGTCTCTTTCCAATATTTATGTTATGAAAGAGTGTGAAAATAAAAAAAAAAAAGATCATTTTTTACTTATTTTTATTTGATCGGATCAGAAAGAAACTTTGGGATTGCTGAATCACAGACGAGATAAATATATAAAGCAACGGAACCATCATAGTATTTTTTGATTACTCCGAAAGGAAGGATGGTAAATGGATCATTCAACGATCTGGGTCTGATAGATTCGACTTGTCTCTTTCTTCGATGAAAAAAGAGAAAAAAAAAAATTCCATTACAGAGCCGTATGCACAAAAGATGCCTGTACGGTTGTTCAATTCTATCTTTTTCTCCCTGCTTGTTATTCTTTATCCCTTCCCTTCGCCCAATCATGCGAGATAGAGGAATCGTTCATTATGTTATATCATCAGGGTTATGATCCATCAACCTGCTAGTTCTTTTTATGAGGCACCCACAGGAGAGTTTATCCTGGAAGCGGAAGAACTACTGAAACTCCGCGAAACCCTCACAAGGGTTTATGTACAAAGAACGGGCAATCCTTTATGGGTTGTATCCGAAGACATGGAAAGGGATGTTTTTATGTCAGCAACAGAAGCCCAAGATTATGGCATTGTTGATCTTGTAGCGATCGAAAATACCGGGGATTTCGCATAAATCTTTGATTCCATTTCGAATCATAATTTGAATGAACCCTTATTTGATCTTTTATCTTCTTACCTGGGTAAAATATGAAATGGAAGTAATTCATAATCATCCGGTTAGGATCGATCTAAACCAGCCCATTCTGTATATGATTCAGCATGCCAACTATTAAACAACTTATTAGAAACACAAGACAGCCAATCAGAAATGTCACGAAATCCCCCGCTCTTCGAGGATGTCCTCAGCGTCGAGGAACATGTACTAGGGTGTATGTGCGACTCGTTCGGATCATGAGCTAGAACAAATGAGACGATTTTTACAGTATCAATGACTCGTACCAATGAATAGAATGGAAGAACTCCATTCACTATCGAAAAATAAAGATCTCTCGTATACCTCTATTTGTATGGAATTTATGGTTTCCATTGGTGCAAATCCAATCACCTCGATTTGAGATGAAAAGCAATTCCCATTGGTAGCAAATGGTTATCCATTAAGCGGGGGAATGATATTTAAGAAGCAGAAAGATTATGCTCCTACTCTTGCAAGAACGGACTAACAGGGTCAGCTACCTATTCAACCCTCATAATTAAATGCCGTCACTGTATGGATAGATCCCATTGAAAAAAGACCTATTACTCGATAATTCATCGGTAGAGCCAAAGAGCGTGAACTGTACAAGTTACCAATAACATTGATTAAATGAGGAAAGGGGCTCCGGTGTATAGAGAGGACCTCGCCGTTTAAGAAGTAACCATAGAAACGATGGAAGCCACTATTTGTCCATTTACGATTTATTTTATACCTAATATTGGTACAATTTCTTTTTTTTTGAGGTGAAATGCCTGGAAGAACTAAAAAAATCGTGGTTGGGAAGGTTATAGTAGCAAAAGCCATTGGAATTTTTATTTTCATTTTATACATCGGAAGAATCCGTTTTGTTATTAATAAACCAGGAGAGGGGAAAAGAATGACTGAAAGAAAAGAAATCAATTAGTTATTCATCAAAGTTTCTTTTGATTCAATGACCAGAGTTAGACGAAGATATATAGCTCGGAGACGTAGAACAAAAATTCGTTTATTTGCAGCAACCTTTCGAGGGGCTCATTCAAGACTTACTCGAACTACTACTCAACAGAAAATGAGAGCTTTGGTTTCCACTCATCGGGATAGAGGCAGGCGAAAGAGAAGTTTTCGTCGTTTGTGGATCACTCGGATAAATGCAGTAACTCGTGAGAATAGGGGATCCCATAGTTATAGTCGATTAATACTTGATCTGTACAAGAGGCAGTTGCTTCTTAATCGTAAAATACCTGCACAAATAGCCATATCAAATAGGAATTGTCTTGACACGATTTCCGATGCGATCATCAAATAAGGAGATTGGAAGGAATTCACTGGAATACTTTAAACGGAGTTCCCCGGAGAATGAACTCCGGGAGGGTATAGTAGAAATTCGTATGATAAGATAAGTAGTAGGAATGAACGAACACGTTTCAATAAAAAAAAAAAAAAGATTTATTCTTCCCCCATTCTTTTTTTTATTATTACATTACGGCGCGACAATCTCTCGGCTTTTTCGAACAAAACTTCAATCTGAGTTCGAATTAGAGTTTTGATTCGATTGAGGAATAGGCTTATTTATTTCTGGTTCTAGGACCAGTAGTTCTAGGGATCGACCCGGTTCTCTCAAACTGTTTCTCATTATTAAGAAAAGGTAACGAAGATAAAATACGAGCTTGTTTTATAGCAATAGTAATTAATCGTTGTTGTTTCAAGGTTAATCTATTCACTCGTCTAGATAATATTTTTCCTTGTTCACTAATAAATTGATTAATTAAACTCATGTTTCTATAATCAATTCGATCCCCCGATCCAATTGGGGGCAAACGCCTATGAAAAGATCGCTTGGATTTATGAAAGGGCCGCTTGGATTTATCCATGGTTTATTTCTTATTTCTAAAATCCTATTTCTTCATTCATTTCGGATCCGACCAAAATAGGACTGGATTTGTATATATTATATATGTATATGTAATTTCTTCCTCTTCCTTGGAAGAGTGGCACACGCGTTCCGTTCGATTTATTTCTTTATCTCCCCATGAATCGTATGTTTGTAACAATAAGGGCAGAATTTTTTCAAGTCCAATTGACTAGGTGTATTGTGTCGATTCTTTTGAGTAATATATCTGGAAATGCCCCGCGATTCTTTATTCAAACCATTTCGGACACAACTGGTACATTCCAAAATAACTACTACTCTGACATCTTTACCCTTAGCCATGAACCTCCTTTGGATTTTGAATTCACTCAATTCTTCTATTTTCGATTCGAACCGAAGCGAAGAAGAAAGGAATGAAAAATAAATAGACGAGAAGTCGCTAACTCGAAATCCAATTCAATTATGAAAGATTTCGTTGCAATCAATAGAGTAATCAAATTATTAAGTAATACAAATATTTCTAACTATCAATTATTCCCAATCCCAGTATTTCATTTAGTATCTTGTATGATCTTGAACAGCCTGCCCTCGACCCACATTTCCATTTCTGTTCTCCCTATATTAACCCGAACCCGAGTTTCGATGAGATTCAATCCACTTTTATTCTTTACTCTTTCTTTCCTATCCTAAAGAACTGAAAAAAGGGGGGGGTTAGTCACAGAGAATTTATTGTATCTCTAATCTTCTTGATCCCTTCCCATGTCAATAACTAGAATGAAAAAAAGGGGAATGTCAACGCATCTGGGAATAAACGATTGATCTCTATCAATAGACCCGCCAAAGACCCGAACCATAGAGTAGTTAGCACAGGTGCCGTGGAGAGATATGTTTTTATATCTCGCATTGAAAATCCTCCTTCTTTTTCTTTAACTTTATTGACTTTATTGTATATTGTAATACATATATGATCAGATGCATATGTAGTTAAAGATCATTTGTACGGGGAATCTCTAACCAAAATGGATATATACAACGATCCGGTAGATGAAATCTACCTGTCCCTAAAACAGAAAAAGATGAACCCTCCTTCCTGAGCACTACTGATAAATATCCATTCCTTTATACGTTTATACGTTAGGTATGTATATAATTCTTTATGAGAATGAAACCAAAAAACCAAAAAGAAGAAATGGCAAAATAAATTCTATTTAGATAGAGGAAATTGTGATGTGGAAAACAAAACATGGATTCCCTACAATGGCACTGTACAACAAATGAAAGGGATGTAGCGCAGCTTGGTAGCGCGTTTGTTTTGGGTACAAAATGTCACGGGTTCAAATCCTGTCATCCCTACTTATCACTTCTCCTATGGCCTATGGACAGTAACGAGGGGTCAATTGAGATCGATTAAAATTGGACACAATCTACCATTTTATGATACTATACATACAAGATGTATTGGGGGTACAAAAAGAATCCTTTTCTTGACATCCGTATGTCCCATCATAATAAAGCGCTCTTAGTTCAGTTCGGTAGAACGTGGGTCTCCAAAACCCGATGTCGTAGGTTCAAATCCTACAGAGCGTGATTCTGTTCTTTTAATGTTGAATCACAATAAAATAACTTCACTAACTTGAACTGCAACCTGAATTTGACCTCCTGGAGATTAAGGAGGAGGTCAATTAAAAAAAAGAGATGTT